TCCCCCCCCCTCTTCCACCCCTGAAATAATGGGCAGAGGCCCGCCCACAACTTCAAGGGTGTCCTAAAAATAAACATGAAAAAGAAAACTATTTACAAAATTACTTTAGTAATCGTTACCCCCAGCACAAACAAATATTCCGTCAATTACTAACACCCGTCCTAATTCATTCATAGAACTGATCAGTTGTTTAACACCTCAAAATTTAATTATGCCTATTCTCTAAAAACTCCTCCCCCCTTATAGGCTGCCATACAAAAGGCAACTCCTCATAAGTGTGAAATAAAGGAGGAGAAACGTGAGCCCACTCTAAAGAAGCCCAACTTTCCCCCCGGTCTTCCATTCAATCAATAAACTCCTCTTCTCAAACATATATATCATAAATAATATATATAAAAAAAACAACTCCTACTATTGAAATGGTAGAGCCCAAAGAGCTAACCAAATTTCAACCAGCAAAACAATCTGCAAAATCAGAGTATCGTCTCGGAAAACCTGTCAAGCCCAAAAAGTGTTGAGGGAAAAAGGTCAAATTAACACCGATAAACATTAACCAAAAATGGGCTTTACCATATAGCTCATTATAACAATACCCCGTTATTTTACCCACTCAATAATAAAAGCCACCAAAAATAGCAAACACCGCCCCCATAGAAAGCACATAATGAAAATGGGCTACAACATAGTATGTGTCATGCAAAACAACATCCAAAGAACTATTGGCTAATACAACCCCAGTTAAACCACCCAATGTAAACAAAAAAACAAACCCCATTGCCCAAAGCATAGGAGTATCTAATCTCAAAGTCCCCCCAAAAATAGTGGCCAACCAACTAAACACTTTTATCCCAGTTGGCACAGCAATAATCATAGTTGCCGCAGTAAAATATGCTCTTGTGTCCACATCCATCCCAACCGTAAACATATGATGCGCCCACACAATAAAACCCAATATTCCAATTGAGAGCATTGCATAAACCATTCCTAAATATCCAAAAATCTGCTTCTTAGCGACAAAAGTTGGTATTATTTGAGAAATCATTCCAAAACCAGGCAATATTAAAATATAAACCTCTGGATGCCCAAAAAACCAAAACAAATGCTGAAATAAAATTGGGTCTCCCCCTCCGGCGGGATCAAAAAAAGTGGTATTAAAATTTCTATCCGTTAAAAGCATGGTTATGGCCCCCGCTAATACTGGCAAAGACAGTAATAATAAAAAAGCAGTAATCAAGATAGACCACACAAACAATGGCATTTTATTTAATGTCATCCCAGGGGCCCGCATATTAAATATAGTTGTTATAAAATTCATTGCACCCAAAATCGAAGACACCCCAGCTAAGTGAAGGCTAAAAATAGCCATGTCTACCGCCCCCCCAGAGTGGGCCTGGATGCTCGATAGAGGAGGATACACCGTCCACCCGGTACCAACTCCTTGTTCAACAAAAGCGGAGCCTAATAATAATATTAGAGCAGGAGGCAACAACCAAAAACTAATATTATTAAGCCGGGGGAAGGCCATGTCGGGAGCACCAATATATAGTGGAACCAACCAATTTCCAAACCCCCCTATCATCACTGGCATAACCAAAAAAAAAATCATAATAAAAGCGTGTGCCGTAACAATTACATTATAAAGATGATCGTCTCCTAGCATAGCCCCCGGAGCCGAGAGCTCTAATCTTATTAACATACTGAAGGCCGTGCCAAGCATGCCTGCCCCAATCCCAAAGACTAAATATAACGTACCAATATCTTTATGATTAGTAGAAAACCCCCAACGAACTACATATAAACTTTTCATCTACAAAAAAAAACCACTTCTTTAGTTAGCCCCAAACAGCCCCCTAAATCGGCCCCACTTTTTATAGCCGACTTTCTTATTAACCAATTCATTTTAATCGTAGGCAAACAAAAAAACACCAATAGAAAAAATAATAAAAATAAAACAAGTAAAGTTCATCGATATTGAGTTAAAAACATGGTTGTGTCTAATTGTGGCATTTTAACTAAAATATAATCAAAACCAATTGCGTCAGGGGTGCGGGACTTGCACCCACATTTTTAGCTTTGAAGGCTAACGGTCTACTTTAACCTAACCCCCTCAATCAGAAGACAATTTTCAAAAAAAAAGACTAAACAACCCCCCAAATAAACATAGCAACACCAATTAATATAACTAAGGCATAATTAAAAACTTGACCAACTTGTAAATTACTAAGACCTCGAGTTAACCCAATCAAAAAATTAGACACCCCCTGTGGGCCCACCAACTCTAATGTTCCTTTGTCAATAGTCCGATACGAAATCCGATGGCCCCCCCTCCACACCCTCTTCGCCAAAAAATAGTTAAGAACATAGTTAAACTGCCAAGCAGAGTATAAAAAAGTGTAACCCATTCGGCCTATAAAAGAAGGCACCCTAAATAAATGCATTGAATAAAAATAAAGAACAATAACTAATGCCGCCCCCCCCAAACTAAGAAAGACCGGCAACAACTTAATAAAAACAGGGACAATTGGGGGGAATGTTATTTGAAAAGACCAAACCACCTCTTTGGCCAAATAGCCCACAAAAAGACTCCCCAAAGCTAATATTATTAAAGGCAAAACTAAATTCCAAGAACCCTCATGAACACGTCTAAAAATCGCTTTTCTAGAATTGGTATTAGATAAAAAAGTTAAATAAACCAATCGAATCGAATAAAGAGTGGTAAGTAGGGCCGAAAAACCCCCCAATCAATAAGCAAAAGTTAAATAATATTGTTCAAAGGCCAATTCTAAAATTAAATCTTTAGAATAAAACCCTGTTAAATAAGGAAACCCCATTAAAGATAAAGAACCAACAACAACCATAATATAAGTAAGGGGAATTAGCCTAATCAGCCCCCCCATCTTCCTTAGATCCTGCTCGTCAGACAAAGCATGGATGACAGACCCCGCACTTAAAAACAATAAAGCTTTAAAAAAAGCATGGTTCATTAAATGAAATAAGCTTATCGAATAATGAGAGAGCCCACAAGCCACCACCATATATCCCAATTGACTACAAGTCGAGTAGGCAATAACTTTTTTTAGATCATTTTGGATTACCCCAACAGTAGCGGCAAAAAGCACCGTTAGAGACCCAACAATTGTTACAATCATTAAAGCAAGTGGAGCTTGTTCAAAAAAAGGAGAAGATCTAATTAATAAAAAAACACCTGCCGTCACCATGGTCGCCGCATGAATTAAGGCAGACACCGGAGTTGGTATAAAAACTTTTCGATATACGATTATTCACATAACAGACAGGACTTTCTCTTCTACTTTACAACTTATTTACTTTTAAATCTGAAAACTTTCCCCTATTCCCACTCCAGCCCACCTTTAATCCACTCATATATTAAACCCAAGGTTAAAACCCCCAAAAACCCTACCATAATTCAAAAACCAAAAGGAGAAATTTGATTAAAGAGAACACACCAAGGGAAAAGAAAAGAGATTTCTAAGTCAAAAATTAAAAACAAAATACCGACTAAAAAAAATCGAACTGAAAAGGGGCGGCCTGGTATTCCAAAAGGCTCAAACCCACATTCATAAGCCGAAACTTTCTCTCGATCCGGTTGTTTTACCCCTAAAAAATAAGAAGCACCAGAAAAAAGCGCAGAAAGAACTACACTAAAAACCAATAAAAAGAAAAGGCTATAAAACTCCGAATACACCATCTCTCGTATATTGCATAAATAATTGTTTTTTAACCCCGAAGTGAACTAAAAGATTTTAAAATTATTGTTCCTCTTATTCGATAATATGCAACCATAATGGCCAACCCGATAGCAGACTCTGCCGCCGCGATTGTTAAACCCATAATTGTAAAAACTTGTTCTATTAAAAGATCTATTTCAATAGAATTAATTAAAAACAAAAAAAAGGCCGCTAATAAAATTAATTCAATAGAAATGATCATTATTATAAAATGCCCTCTGTTTAAAACCACTCCCCAACCCCCCAATAATAATAATATTACAATAACAATTATATACTTATAATACACTATTTACTTTATCCAGGAGTTAAAAAGAAAGCGCTTATTCATTAGACAAAGACAACATTCAATTGATATATCGGTCTAGCGAAACCGCCTCAATTACAATCGGCATAAAAGAATGATTCGCCCCACAAATCTCTGAACATTGACCGTAGAACGTCCCTGGTCTTTTAATAAAAATTCCGGCTTGATTTAGCCGACCCGGAACCGCATCTGTTTTTATCCCCAAGGCAGGAACAGCAAAAGAATGTAAAACATCCGCGCCAGTCACTAAGATTCTCACATGTGTGTTTATAGGAACCACCAATCTATTATCCACTTCTAATAGCCTAAAGTCGCCACTATTTAAATCCGATGTCGGAACCATATAAGAATCAAATTCTAACGTTTCTTCCTGATAATCGGAATATTCATAAGACCAATACCATTGATGTCCAATTGCTTTAATTGTTAAAGCAGGACTCACAACCTCATCCATCAAATACAATAGTTTTAAAGAAGGAGAAGCAATAAAAACCAATATTACAGCTGGGATTAAAGTTCAAACAATTTCTAATAAAGTTCCGTCAATCAAATCTCTGTCATAATACTTACCATTTAAAGCCTCAACAAGCAACCACAACACGACTATCACAATAATAACCAATAAAAACATAATCTGATCATGAAAAAAAACTATTTCCTCCATCACCGGAGCGGCCGCCTCTTGCAAACCCAAGTGCCAAGACTCCGGTATGTCTTTCTTTCCACATACATTTACGATATAAAAAAAATTATTTAACATTTGCTCTTAATTTTTTTATAATAGCCCCTTCAATAAACACAAAAACATAAAAACAACTATGAACCCCATCAATAAACACAAAGATATAAAAATAATCACACCACATCCACAAAATGCCAATACCAACTCGCCGCCTCAAACCCAACATGTTGGCGACTTGTAAATTGATTCAACTTTAATCTTACCAAACAAATAATTAAAAAGGTAGTCCCAATTAGAACATGAAAACCATGAAATCCAGTTGCCATAAAAAAAGTAGACCCATAAACCGAATCCGAAATAGTGAAAGGAGCCTCATAATACTCAATTCCTTGTAACCCAGTGAATAAAACACCCAAAAAAACAGTTAAAGACAAACCCAGAATTGCTTCTTCTCTCTTTCCACTAATTATAGCATGATGGGCCCAAGTGACAGTCGCCCCAGAGCTTAATAAAACAGCAGTATTTAACAAAGGAACTGAAAAAGAGTTTAAAGGATTAACCCCTTGAGGAGGTCAAACCACACCCAACTCAACAGCTGGTGCCAGACTACTATGAAAAAAAGCTCAAAAAAAAGAAAAAAAAAAAAGAACTTCCGAAAGTATAAATAAAAGCATTCCATATTTTATCCCCTGTTTAACTACTAAGGAATGAAACCCTTGAAAAGTCGACTCTCTAATAACATCTTGTCATCAAACAAACATAATTACCACAACGACCAAAACTCCCAAATACATAATTTGAACTAAGCCATAATGAAAATACATAACACTGCCCACAGTTATAAAAAAAGCCCCCCCCGCCCCAAGACAGGGCCAAGGAGAAGGCTCAACCAAATGATATGGATGACATAAAACAGTTCGCACCCCTAAACAAACACCCAAAAGAGCGAGGCCCCCCCCCCAAACACCCCACCGTAACATCAAATAAACCTCCCCTATTTCAAAAATCATCTCCGTACGCCACAATAAAAACATATTACCCAACACAGTTTAATTCCCCCAAACACCTCACCGTAACATCAAATAAACCTCCCCTATTTCAAAAATCATCTCCGTACGCCACAATGAAAACATATTACCCAACACAGTTTAATTCCCCCCCTTTCAAAAGCACTAATCTTCTAAAGACCCAAAACTAAACCGCCCCACAATACTTGCTTATAAGTAAAGAAGTCTGTTCTAGGTCCTCCTTGGTAATGGGTTTAATTGTACCCACACGGGGCATATCCTGTGAAACTTCCGGTGTGTGTTGTCTTAACGAAATTTCCGGCATCCATGAGCAGGACGCTTGAGGCGAAAGAGACTGAGTCATTTCTCCTGGCTGATAAAGAGCCTCCCCACACATTGAGTTAAAACTATGCAGAGAACCTTGGTGTGATAGTTCCTTACCCACTGACACAAGACTTTGTACAGAGCCTTTCTGTGATAATTCCCTAGCCACTGACAAAAGATTTTGTGCAGAACCTTGATGAGATAGTTCCCCAGCCACTGACACAAGACTTTGTGCAGAACATTGGGACATTGCCCCCCGAGCCCCTGAGGAAAGATTTTGTGCAGAACCTTGAGATATTAAATCAACCATTACTGAAGGAATACTCTGTAAAGAATCCCCAGACCCCAAACGCCCTGAAGAAATACTCGATAATGAACATTGGGATGTTGCTCCCCCAGACGTTGAAAAGAAACTCCTAATAGATTCCATCGATGTATATTCCCCAAACGGAAAAAAAAAATTCTGTAGGGTGTTCAGGACTAAACGTTTGCCAGCAGAACCCCCAAAAAGATTTAGCGCCTCTAATTGACGAGGAATTTCATTAAAAAAAAAATATGAAGGGCAAGGATCTCATCAGAGATTCAGCGCCATAACCGAATGCGGCATGTGACCAAAAACCCACTGATAAGCATTCATCCTCCCCGCTTTGTCTAACATATAAATCGCATCCAAACTTCTTCCTCATTCTTGGGCGATAAAGCCCATATCCCCGTATAGATTTAACGCTTCTACAAAGTGCATTGTTTTATTGGTTTTTAGTCCCAGGCCCGATGGACCTCCATTGTTTTATTATTTTTTAATCCCAGGCCCGATGGACCTCCATTGTTTTATTATTTTTTAATCCCAGGCCCGATGGACCTCCATTGTTTTATTATTTTTTAATCCCAGGCCCGATGGGCCTCCATTGTTTTATTATTTTTTAATCCCAGGCCCGACGGACCTGTTCCAAGGGCCAGTTCCCTCACCCTCACTATGTTACGACTTACTCTGCCTCGGAGGTATTAGAAACCCTCTTGAGGGGCAATCAACCAACCTGTCTAAGCAAAGGCGACGGGCAATTTGTACTAACACTGAAAAAATTTCATTGAAACGCTCTACTTTTCAATTACTATTAAATACAACTTTCCGTTATCTTCCAGGCACTTTCCGAACTCTTATTTTCAGGTTTCACACTCAAAGTTTCCTATTGTATAAAAAAATGTAGCGCATCTAATCCCCAAACATTAGGACAATAAGACCTGACTTCATCCAAGTGACAAACCACTGGGTTAAATCTGTTTTATGTTTAATACACAAATTGACGACGGCCATGCAATACCTGTCAATGAGGGATTCAAGTTTGGGTAAGGTCTCTCGCGGACTATCGAATTAAACGACACGCTCCTCTAATTAAAACAGTGAACAGCCAAGTTTTTTGAATTTTAACCTTGCGGTCGTACTACTCAAGCGGAAAATTTCTGACTTTTTAGGATTGCTTCACATCTTTTTCATTATTTACAGTATAGACTACCAGGGTCCCTAATCCTGTTTGCTCCCCATACTCTCGTGTTTTAGCCACCACACTATAATCTCAAAAATAAATAGTCTTCACGTCTAAAGTTCTTTTTTCTATTTACACATTCCGCCGCTACAAAAAAATTCCATTTACCTTCTTAAATTATAAAACCCTTTTTAATTAAAACGGCCTATCACACCCTTTACGCTTTTGCCCACAAAACTAGCCCTTAAGTTTCACCGCGTCTGCTGGCACTTAATTTGACGGACTAGGCAAGGTGCCCTCTCTGTGTCTTACCTTCATATATTGCACAAAATTCTTTACTGCTGCCTCCGGGGCCAATTCCCCATTTGAGCTTTCCCCTTGTCTCAGTGAAAATGTGGCTCCAAACTAAAGCTCCGCATCATAGGCAAGGTGGTCCATTACACCCCCTTCTACCTAATACGGCTCCGGCCCAGCCAAACTTGGCCTCCGGGTTCCCTCACCTGTTCGCACACTATCATAGGCCCAGTCACACCTGAATAAAAGCAGATCCTTTCATCCAGCTGAGTCTGAGGGCTATTCATTAGATACTAGCATGTATCAAGGAGGTCACTTGTTTTTTTTCTCTTCCCCAAAACCAAAGGACTTTCGAATCTCAAATAACCAAACCAGGGCTAATTTTAAGCTTAATAAATATACTAACCCCCCCCCGGACTAAAGATTACCCCATTCTTTACAGGGTCTATAATTATAAAAGGAAATATTCCAAAAAGAAAAATGGCTATTAGCAAAGGGGAGATAGCCAATAACTCACACCTGTTTAAGTCTCTAATAAAAAGGAGGTAATTAGAAGCCGCCCCAAAACTAATTCGATTATATAAATAGAGAGAATACGCCGCGGACCAAACCATACCCGAAGTGGCTAACACCCCAAGCCCAAAATTATATTCAACAGCAGCTAACAACGAAAAAAACTCTCCAACAAAATTACAGCTTAAAGGAATCCCCATGTTACTTAATGATAAAACCATCATTATACAAACAAAAACAGGCATTGTAAGAGTCACCCCACGATAATACTTAATAAGACGAGTGTGATGACGTTCATATAAATAAGTAATCGCAATAAAAAGGGCCGAGCTAACAAAACCATGCGCCAACATCATAAAAACGGCCGCCACCAACCCCTCAATTGTATGAGTAAATAAACCTAAAGGGACCAGCCCCATGTGTGCCACCGAAGAATAAGCAATAAGCCGTTTAAAGTCCACTTGCCGACAGGTCAGCAAACCCCCATAAATAATAGCCACCACACCCAACATAATAATTAGGGGGGCAAAATACTCGGAGGCTGCGGGCAAAATCGGCCAAGAAAATCTTAAAAACCCATAGCCGCCTAACTTTAATAATATCCCCGCCAATATTACCGAACCAGAAACAGGGGCCTCCACATGCGCTTGGGGCAATCAAATATGAAATGGTATTTGAGGAATTTTAACCGCTAAACTAAGAAAAACCCCAGCCAACACTCATTTTTGAGTAGTAACAGGTAATTTTATATTTAATAATATCTGATAATCAGTTGTTCCTGTAACACTATATATTTGAAAGAGGCCCAAAAGCATAAACACCGACCCCGCGAAAGTATAAAAAAAAAAATAATAAGAAGCACGAACCTTTTCTTCTCTGGAGCCTCAAACACCAATCAAAAGAAACATAGGGATCAATATACCCTCAAATAAAAGATAGAATAAAAGCAGGTCAAGCACTAAAAACACTCCAACTAATAAAGCTTCTAAAAACAATAGACACAACAAAAATTCTTTAAATAGGTGCTTAATGGACTTTCAACTTATTAAGATACAAATGGGTATCAATAACGCAGTTAAAACAAAAAAAAACAAAGAAACCCCATCTAAAGCAAAAACCCCCGGACCCCATTGAAAATTTAAGGCCGGAGAAACAATCCATTCTATTCGGTTTATAATTTGAAATTGCCCCTCTAAATCAAAGGCTCCCCACAAAACCAAAACACTTATTAAAATCGCCAAAGATCACTCAAGCGCAACTTTTTTTAATTTAACACCATCCTCTCTCGAAACCTTCATCACATTAATTCCCCCCATAAAAAGCAAAAAAAAAATTAGACTTAGCCCATTATTTAAACCAAACACTATTCACCTCTTCTTCTTATTTATTTCTCAAAATCTTTTTATAAAATATTTTATAAAACATTTTATAAACCAGACCTTCTTCCCCCACAGTAATACCCTAACCCACTAAAGCCCCACACCTCTTAGCCACAACCCTTCTTAGAACTTAAGCCAGAAAATCCCTCCGGCCTTTCCCGCTAATGTAATACAATTGTATCCGCCAAATAAATAGTGGCTAATAAACAAAAGACATAAGCCTGGATAACTGCAACGGCTACCTCTAATAATGTTATAAAAACCATTATTAATAAGGGGAAAACCCCCACAGGCCCACTTGCAACTAACATATTAAACCCAAACCCGGCTAAAATAGCAAATAACAAATGGCCCGCCGACAAATTAGCAGCCAAACGGACTCCTAATGAAATAGCCCTGGAGATAAAACTTACTGTTTCTATTAATACCAAAAGAGGGGCTAAGCCCAAAGGAGCGCCACTTGGCATAAAAACACTAAAAAAATCTCCCTTAAACCTCCAAAACCCAGCTAGAGTCACACCTATGATTATTGAAAAGGACAAACCCAATGTGACTACAATATGAACAGTTGGGGTAAAAACATAAGGGAATAAGCCCAACACATTCAAAAACACTATAAAAAAAAAGAGAGAAACAATTAAAGGAAAATACCTTAGCCCCTCAGATCCTAAATTATCTTTCACGACACCATGAAAGTGCTCATAGATTAACTCAATCAAAGACTGCCACCTTTTCGGGATTAATTGAACCCCCTTGAATAATAATAAAACCACAACCACTACTAAGATCATCATCATTGATGAATTAGTCAAGGCGATCAGAGCCACTATTTTAAATTGATCAAAATAAGCACCGCTCATTAATATTTAAAATCAACCCCCAAACAAAGCTCGGCTAAGTCTTTAGATAAAATTCTTTTGCCTCAGTTCTTACCGACTAGTTTGAAAAAAAATATCTTGTCTTTTGACCACGGGTCCTACTTCTGACCCAATTTCTTGAGTTAACACGATCGCCCCCACCATGGCCACTAAAAGTATAAAACTAGCTAAAATAAATAAATAATAACAAGCTATATACAAAATTCGCCCGAGCGCCTCCATATTTTGATACTTCATTAAAAACCAGGGAATAGCCAAATCTCAAGCACCTCCTATTTCAGCCCCAAAAAACCCCTGGGGGGTATACGGGCCACCTATAATTAATCAACTTGAAGCAACTTCTGAAAAAAAAAATGTTCCAATAACCAACCCAATAGGAATGTAATTTGTCATGTCTGCCTCCCCCCCTAATCGAAAGGCAGGGGGAAAGTCTGTTAAATTCAATAACATAATTACAAACAAAAATAAAATAGCAATCGCCCCCACATAAATTATCAAAAACATTAAAGCAACAAAGGATATGCCCAATCAAAGAAAAAAAACCGCAGAACCGATAAAAACAACAATTAACCAAAAAATCGAATGGATAGGATTGAGCGCTGATATCACCATAATTCCAGAACCAACAACTCCAAATGCTAGTATATAAAAGACCGCCCCAAGCAGATTTAATTATTTTAAAATAACCCCCCCACAGCCCAATGAGCTAATTGCAGCCATAGATTCGGAGACAACATTGTAAACCCAATAACATACAAACCAGCGCCGATTAACAAAGCCTTTCTTAAATTAATTCAGTTTTCTTTCCTTAACACCTTTGAGCTTATCAAAAGAGAAAAACTGGCTTGAAAATAGATAATTTTGACTATTCTAACATAATAAACACCAGCCACAACGGAACACATCACAGCCAAAAGAAAGACTAAATAATATTGATATACCACCCCAGACAATAAAACCAGCCATTTGCCCCAAAACCCCACTAAAGGAGGAATCCCCGCGATCGAAAGAAAAGTCAAAGCCAAAGTTAAAGCTAAAACAGATAATCTCCTGGAAAGCCCACTAAACTCTACAATCAAATTTTTTGCGGCGCCTAAAGTTAATATTATGGCAAAAACACAAATAGACATTACTACATATAAAACCACATAAATTAAACTAGCTTGAATACTCTCAAATGACCCAACCTCTATTCCCCAAAGCACAAAACCCATATGCCCCACCCCACTGTAAGCCAACAACCGTTTGACTTTAGTTTGGTTTAAAGCACCAATCGCCCCCACAACCATCGAAAAAAGAGCCCCAACTAACAAAATATTAACCGCCGACCCAATTGAAACCAAAATTGAAAAATAGCCAACTTTAGGAACAGTGGCCAATAAAGCCGTCGTCGTTGTCGGAGCTCCATCATAAACATCCGGCGCCCACATATGAAAAGGAGCAGCGGATAACTTAAATAAAAGAGACACCACAATTAACAAACTGCCGATTGGGATTCGAAGCTCAGAAAAGCCTAACCCCGGATTTAATACTAAATTTATATATGAAATATGAGTCCCTCCCGTAAACCCACACAATAAAGCACACCCAAATAAAAATAGACCAGAGGAAAGTGCCCCTAATACAAAATATTTCAAACCGGCCTCAGCACTTTGCCCAGACCCCCCCTTTTGAGCAACCAAAATAAAAAGGGAAAGAGTAGACAATTCAATCGCTAAATAAACAGAAAGTCAATTACTTGAAGAAACTAAACAAAGACCCCCTAATGCCACCATTAGATTTAAAAGGGGTAAATGCGCATTCGTTTGAAAAAAAGTTCCATAAACTCGTCCCCCAAAGAATTTTGGAAAAATTAGCCTCTCCATATCCACCATCAATAAAACAGCAACAGAGCCTAAAACAATTATTAATTTAGTGGTTTCTGTCCAACCATTTTCAATCAACAACCCCCCCACAGATAATTCAAAAAAAAAATTAAATAAAAAAGAAAGGCCCCCCCCCTCACTTATAATTAATAATATTAAAATTGGTAATTTTAAAATAAAATTATTTATACTAATAATCACCAGGGCTAATATGAAAAGGCTTAGTAACAGGAGCTCGTGGTTTAATCACATTAACTAACACTTCTTTGCTAAACAGAGCCTTCTAATTTCACTGCAACATCTGCCAACACCAAAACCCTCCGTGGGGCGCTCAGCTGGCTCCACCTCCTCTTGAGGATAGGCAGGAGGGAGCTCCCCCCCGTTCCACCTCCCCTTGTCCTCATCCAAATAATAACTGATTTGCAATTCTCTACAAGTCACATTTTTCCCTTTGTTTAAATAAAAGATTATTTTCCACTTCCCCCAACAAAGGAATTAATATAAGAAAGTAGAAAAAATAGTATAGCGCAACCAGCTGCCCTATTATTATAAAAGGCTCTTCTACGACCAAAGACCCGATTCAGGTGAGAAGAACAAAATTCACAATAAAAGATCAAAAGGCCATACGTCCGAATGGACGAAAGGGCAACCCCCTTAATCAACTCCGATGAAGTAGTGGGAAAAAAAATAAAATTAATATACTTAAAAACATAGACACAACCCCCCCGAATTTATTCGGTATTGAGCGCAAAATTGCATAAGCAAATAAAAAGTATCACTCAGGCTGAATGTGCACTGGGGTTACTAATGAGTTAGCTTGAATAAAATTTTCTGGATCGCCCAATAAATTAGGCATTAAATACACAACGACACTCAATAACATAAGCGTAACTACTATTCCATATCAGTCTTTAGATGTATAATAAACATGAAATACCACATCGTCCACAGGAGTCTTCGACCCCACAGGACTATTAGATCCCTCTATATGTAAATATATTAAATGAACCACAACTAAAATTGCTAAAATAAAGGGAAAAAGAAAGTGCAGACTAAAAAATCTAGTGAGCGTGGCCCCAGAAACACTAAAACCCCCTCAAACTCATTGCACAACATCTGTCCCCACATAGGGTATTGCGGACAATAGATTTGTAATAACCGTCGCCCCCCAGAAAGACATTTGGCCTCAAGGTAGCACATAGCCCAGAAAAGCCGTCGCCATCGTCAAAAGAAATATTACAATGCCAACTCGCCAAACCGGAGCTTTCAAATAACCCCCATAATACAAACTTCTCCCAATATGAAAATAAAGACATAAAAAAAACAGAGAAGCCCCATTAGCATGAAAATATCTTAATAAAAACCCATAGTTTACATCGCGCATAATATGTCCCACCGATGCAAAAGCCAAGCCGACCTCTGCACAATAATGCATGGACAAAAAGCACCCCGTTACGATTTGCATAACTAAACACAGTCCTAACAAAGAACCAAAGTTTCACAAATAACTTATATTTGAAGGAGACGGCAAATCCACCAAAAGACCATTCACCGGAGATAAAAGCGGGTTCTCTTTACGCAATGGCATTGGAACCCCCCCCCCCCCAGAATTAAACTCCCAAACTAGACAAGTCGATCAAGAAATTAACCCTCATACTTAAACCAATTAAAGATCTCAAACAACAAATTACAAAATATCTTAGATCGGAGGCGGGCCATTTAATCCAAAAAGAACACTAGCCACAAAAGTCACAACCCCCAAACTTAGAGGTAAATACGCCTTTCATAACAAAGACATAAGCTGGTCGTATCGAATACGAGGAAAAGAGGCCCTTACCCAAATAAAAAGGAAAATGATTAAAACAACTTTTAGACCAAACCACCCGACCCCACCTTTTAAATATTTTACCGGAGAAAGTCACCCCCCCCCAAAAAAGATAATTGTTAAACAACTCATTAATATAATATGAGCATATTCGGCAAGAAAAAATAGGGCAAAAGACATCGAAGCGTACTCTACGTTATACCCCGACACAAGCTCTGACTCTCCTTCTGTTAAATCAAAAGGAGCTCGATTTGTCTCCGCCAAAGCTGAAACAAAAAACATTATTGTAACAGGAAATAACGGAAAAAAAAACCAAACACCACTATTTTGCGCTAAAACAATTTCAGTAACACTCAAAGAGCCAACACACAATAGAACCGAAATGATGATCAGCCCAATCGAAACTTCATAACTAATCATTTGAGCAGCTGCCCGAATCGCCCCCAAAAAAGCATATTTAGAATTACTCGCCCACCCAGACATTAATATCGCATAGACACTTATCGAAGAAACAGCCAAAATATACAAAACCCCTATTTTTAAATCACTTATTAAAGCCCCTCTCTCATAAGGCACCACCCCTCAAACAATTAATGCCAAGGTAAAGGAAAGCACTGGCGCCACTATATAAATAAACAAATTGGTTTGATGCGGAACCACCATCTCTTTAGTAAATAATTTTAGACCATCTGCAAAAGGCTGGGCCAACCCACTAACCCCCACTACATTTGGCCCTTTTCTAGCCTGCATATATCCTAAAACCTTTCGTTCGGCTAAAGTTAAATAGGCTACTGTGATAAGCAATGGAACTACGACCATTAATATTTTTAAAAGTAAATGAATTATTTCCACGAACACTTTAAACCAGAACCTTACTTTAATTTATAAAATAAAATCACAAAAAGTCTCGGAGGTTCCAATAATCAAGACATTCTAAGTCTAAAGACTAATCTTTAGATAATTTCGATCAAAACTCTTAAACTTAATAAACCAATCTATTAAATCTAATTACTAACCTCAAATTTTGTTACCTGCGGATAAACTTCCTATTTTAAGTCTGAAGACTAAGCAAAAGACAAAACCCCCTAAAGATTCCTCGCCTTTCAACTATTCAAAGTCCTCCCAGCATACAGTGACTCAAAAGTTTTAATTAATTACTTAAACAAAATGGCCCAACATTTACCCTCCATAGCATCCGGCAATCAAGTGTGCAACCCCAACTGTGCAGACTTTCCAACCGCCCCTATAAACAATAACAAACAAATTAAAGTAATATCACTTGATGGAGCAGAAACAACAACCATATTAAAAAGAGAAGAAAACTCTAAAGACCCAAAACGATCCAAAAGACCAAACATAGCCAGAATCAACCCTATATCTCCCACTCGATTAACTAACATAGCTTTTATAGCCGCTTTATTTGCTTCAACTCTAGTTAATCAAAAATTTATTAAAAGATAAGAGCATAGACCAACCCCCTCCCAGCCAATAAACAACTGTAAGTAATTGTCACTACTGACCAACACAACCATCAAAAATGTAAAGAAAGATAAATAGGACATAAAGCGAGGGATATGAGGGTCCCCAAGCATATATGCCGTAGAAAAGATATGAACTAAAGTAGAGATCGTTGTAATAACAAGCAACATGATCGCAACCAAACTATCGAATTGTAGGCCAAAATAAACAGTCAATAGATCAGAATCTAATCACCTTCATAATTTTATATGTGTCGTAGAAAAACTTAAAATTATTTCATAAAATATCAAAACAGACCAAGATAAACTTATAATCAAACAGCTTGAAGTTAAAATTCCGGCCCCTTTTTCTCCTAATTTTCTTCCTCCAACACCGGCCGCCAGGGCGCCCACCACTAAAAGAAATAAAATACAAGTATACACCCTAAATCTCTGTCTCCCACAATTCTCATAAACTAGGAACAATATAACCAGACCTCTCTGCCCCACACTTTAAAAATACAAACAGCCATCCCGATCAAGCTAACCCTTAACAATTCTTCTTCCGAACTTCAAACAACTTAATATAATTTTCATACTTTAGAAGCAATCAGTAATTAACCAAAACCCCTTTAAAAAGTATCCGAGTCAATCCATTGATTGTAACTTATAAAAATAAGAGAACCACTCATTTTTCGATCCTTTCGTACTAGAAAAGAGTTATATTAATGTTTTTTCAAATTGTAGATAGAAACCAAGCTGTCTTACGACGCTTTTAACTCAAATCATGTACGGCTTTAATGGACGAACAGACCAACCCTTGGGAGCGACTGCACCCCAGGATGCCACAATTCAACATCGAGGTCGCAAACATCGTCGTCGATGAAAACTCTCTGACGTTATTACGCTGTTATCCCCAGGGTAACTTTTATTTGTTTATCGTTAACTATTTCACCCTAAATTAACGGGTCACTTAAACCCACCATCCAAAGATAAGTGTCTGCTCTAGGTTTCCCCCTGGCAGTCAGACATAACCAAATATATATCTTAAGCCCGCCTTCGTTACTCTTTTAAAGGCGATCGCCCCAACCAAACTGTCCCACTTATCAAATCCCAAAGATATAAGTTTTTGAGTTGCCTTTCTTCAAATAAAAAAGTGAACTTTTTAACCCTAATTAATCCGCACCACATTTTAAAACTATTTAAGTCAGCCACATAAGTTTCCAGTAAAGTTCCATGGGGTCTTCTCGTCTAACAATTTGGATGTAGCATCTTCACTACAAATTCAATTTCACTGGAGATTTCCTTAAGACAGTGAGACCCTCGTGACACCATTCATACCGGCCAACAATTAATTGACTATTGATTACGCTACATTTTCACGGTTAGTGTTACCGCGGCCATTTAATTATCTTTATTAAGTTAGCCCTACTAACCTTTTAAGATATAACCATTGGGCAGGTCTCACCCTTCATACTTCTACCTTCATATTAGCAAAGAGCTATGTTTTTGGTAAACAGTCGAGGCCTTGTGTTTTAACTTCTCATAAAAGCTTATAACTGGCCGAGTTCCTTAAAAAAACTTCCCCCTCACTATCTCCCACTTGTGTTAGTTTGCGACAGTAATCTTTTGTTTTAATTATTTCCTGGCACATTGTGCGTTTATTACCATCCCTCATCGACACCCTCCTTAGAGACTGTTTCACCCAAACCGCTTCGCTCAGATACTTTTGGTTTGGAAATCAGGGGAGATGAAGCAACAATTTTTTTACTCATGCTCGCATTTTCGCTTCTGATTCTTGGGTTCTCACCACCACCCAACAGTCTGTTCTACTACCAAGCAAACTTCCTACTGCCCCTAGAGTTTCAGTTCAATTTTTAGCCACCATAATTTTTGGGGAAAAAGAGTTCTTGAATGAACTACTACGCATTCTTTCAAAGATGGCTGGTTCCAAGCCTACCTCTTCATTGTCTAAATCCCATACTCCTTTTACACTTAATTATTGAATCTGTGACTTTAACTTCTAATTTGGGCTCCCCCCTTTTAACAACGAACCTATTTGCCCCTTGTCTGTCTGTCTACTTCGAATTTTATCTTTAAAGTCTATCCCCCTTAAAGCGATAAATCTTTACCCTAAAATTTTAATAGGACGTCATCTGTGTAAATACTATTTTAATCTTCTGACCCCTATGTAGACGCACTACTTCAATAGTTTTCGCAGAAAACCAGCTATCTCCAAGTCCGATTGGTCTTTCACCCCTAACCACAGGTCATCCGAGGTTTTTGCTACAACCACCGGTTCGTTCATTAAACTGCCCATGGTTAGATCACTTGGTTTCGGGAAATTTGACTAAAGAGCCCTCTCGACTTCTCTTCACCTACATTTTTATCCTTTTTACTTAAATTTGTCAAACGATATCTCATAAACCCATTATACAAAAGGTACACTGTTTTACAGCTGCTTTAAAAGACAGGATTCCAGATCTTTTCAAGTCTCTTTCAACTTTCCTTCACAGTACTCGCGCTTTCAGTATGGATTAACATTTAGTCTTAGATATGTGAACTCCTTTCTTCCATTGTTTACTCACTCTCTGGGACTCCTCCGCTTTCGCTCCCTGCTACTTACGGAATCTCGTTTGATTTCTCTGCCTCCCTCTGATACTAAGATGATTCATTTTTCAGTTTTCTTCATTACGTCTCCGCATTGAAAAACGAGTTTAAAGCCTCTTCTTCGCTCTTTCGAACTTCCCGTCCAGTTTAATCCATCTTAGTTTTCCCCCTCTCTCCTTTTCCTTTTACCCAAAACTGTAGAGGCGGGAATCGAACCCGCTTCTTCGGGGCATGAGCCCGACGACTTACCCTTCGTCCTCTCTACC